AGCTATAGTCATAGTGATCCTCCTATTCAACTACTTCAACCATTTCCGAACACGTCATCTCATTTTCAGGGTATGCGATAGTTTAATTATGTATGGACGATTCGTCGTTCCATGCCCTTTAGAATACAATGGGTTTCGAAAAAAAAAAGAATTCTTCTTTTTTATTTTCTATTGGTTCATAAACCGAACTAGGTAAATCCATGAGTTCAAGCTGAACCAAAACAACAAAACAATATTGGAATCAGATTTTGAAATCAAGGAAAGATATTGAAAAATGGATTTTCGAAATATATTTTATATATATATATTTTATATATATTATATGTATCGGAAAAGACTATAATGTATCGTAAAAGAATAGCGATTTATTCCTATAGAGCGCCCATTAACACGAAAATCAAATCATAAATATCGACAAATTCTTGTCTTTTGTGATCTAATAAACTAAAAAAGGAAATAAAAAACCCGCTTTCTACAATTTAATATATATCGAATTTAAATATCAGAATAGCCGATATAGTCATGATTCAATGGGTCAGGTCCACTTACTTTTTTTTAGTTATAATTTTTATGGTAGGTTTGGTAGGAACAATAGGGAAGTAGGAATATTTTGGTTTGTGATTAACAAATAGGGGTTGGATATCTCGAATATTTATGTTATGTCTCCTGGACTATTTAAATAAAAAATAATAAGATATAAAGAGGATTATTATGTCACTACAGGGTAGAACCCCCACCCACTAAGTTCAATTAGTCAGTATAATAATGATTAAATGTTCAACTTTTTAATTAGAACTAAAACTTAAATAATAAGAACTCATTATATTATAAATATTACAATGGTGTTTGCCTTTTTTTTACTATCAAAAATATCTGTATTCTCCGATGAAAAACGAAGACAAACACTCGAGTTTCATGAAAAAGCCCTTTATCGGATTTGAACCGATGACTTACGCCTTACCATGGCGTTACTCTACCACTGAGTTAAAAGGGCCTGTTCAATTCATGACTTAACCATTTTCCATTATGAGTCTACTACATTATATATGCAGTAGACTCGTAATGGAAATAATGGAAAAAGAAATTCGATTTACCTAGAAAAGGGGTACAATTTTTCTCGTTTTTGAATTTTCTGACTTAATGTGAGATAGTGATAGGCATATTTCATCTGAACAAGAAACGAAGCAATGAGTTAAAATGGAAGAAAAAAAAAACGTTCATCCTATAGAATCAGAATATAAAAATACTATTCGAATCTAGCCATACCATTAGATTATATTGACAATTCCAAAAAACTATTCATACTATCATTATAGTATGATGACGGTCGGGCGGATATGCCCCCATCGTCTAGTGGTTCAGGACATCTCTCTTTCAAGGAGGCAGCGGGGATTCGACTTCCCCTGGGGGTAGGGTACTACGATCATGGATTATCCATAAGCATAGAAAGAATTCTTCCGGGGTCGATGCCCGAGCGGTTAATGGGGACGGACTGTAAATTCGTTGACGACTGTCTACGCTGGTTCAAATCCAGCTCGGCCCAAGAATTCACCGCCCCATGAGTAGGATATGTAGGATATAATTAATTTATCCTACAGAAAAGAAAGGGTAATGCCTGCTTCGTAGAGAAATAAAGAAAAATTTTTCTCTATCTATTTTTTTCTCATCTCATTGAAAGATTGATTATTTCTATTTAACAATAAAAAATAAAAAAAATAATCACTAGTTACTAATAATCCGTCTCACTCTAGTATATGTATACACCTCGCCGGGATTGTAGTTCAATTGGTCAGAGCACCGCCCTGTCAAGGCGGAAGCTGCGGGTTCGAGCCCCGTCAGTCCCGAACTAGGATCTAATGAATAGAGAAATGCATTTCTCTATTTTTGCGAAAGGGAAGACGAGGAGCAAAATAGAATCAAACAAATTCCCGCCGCGGAAATTATTTCTTTTGTTTCGCATGTCTCATCAGATAAATATGGGAAGTTCCTTTTCTTCCCCCAGTACTAATTGATAAGCGAAAAACATATGTATATGTAGATTTAGTACAATTGGTACTATTGCTATATTCAGGATTTAAAGTTTAAGAGATACCATTTTTTTTTCAATCATTCTGTTCTTGATCAATGAAATGGAATAGAGTACCCATATTTTTGGGGGGGTACAGACACAAAATATCTTCGTTTATTATATGATACACAATGAACTTAATCTTAATAGAATTTAATTCTCCGGTGAAGTACTTTTCAGGTTAAAGCACATCTTTTCTAAATCTCAATTTTGATTTTTTTTTAGCCCCAATTATAACTACTGATTTGAAACAATTTATTTCATTCTCATTCCAATTTTCTATTTCATTTTTGATGTATACGTTCCAACTCCAATCCAACAAAGAGTATACTAATAACATAAAATAAAAGATCAACAAAACTAAGCAAGGCTTCTTTCTTTTCTTATTCTTAGTAAAGGTAAAGCTTGAATAGTCGATTTTTTAGACTTAACCTTACCTTTTTTACATCTCACTTATACTTGTTTGGCTTTCTGTATGCCCTAGAGAATACCGGTTATATAATACCTTATAATTCTATATACAAAATTCTATGTATATGTATAAGTAGAAGAATTGTATAAGGAAGATAAGATGATAGGTTATAGAAAAGAACAAGTGGAAAAAGGATGAAAACCTAATGATAGGTATTTCTGATCTAATCAAAAATGGTTTTTTGTATGGATAAAAGATCTCTCTATGTTATACTATTCAATTCTCAACGAGAAATTGATTTGATAGATCAGAAATTGTTATTCATAATATTGATCTGATTCAGTATCATCAGGATACAATTCATCCCATTGAATTTACAGGAATAAAATTTATCATCTCTATGGGATTAGATCCCGAGTTAAGTTATTGCGAAAAAAAAAGATTAGATTATGGAAGTCAATATTCTCGCACTTATTGCTACTGCATTGTTTATTCTAATTCCTACTGCTTTTTTACTTATCATCTATGTAAAAACAGTAAGCCAAAATGATTAATTTGAATGAAACTTGAATTATCGGTTCTTAGCAGTTCAATTCAATGATTCAAGAAATGAAAGAAAAAAATTTAAACTAGAATATAAATAAGTCAAGTCTTAAAAATATAAATAAGTCAAGTCTTAAATGAAACGATTGCGCTGAGCTGGAATCAGAATAGAAGTAGCTTATTAACTATCTAAGCTAGTGTGGTAGAAAGAACTATAATATATAGTTCTTTCTACCACACTAGCTAGTATTGTATACTAATATTAATATAGGCTTCATATAGATAAAATTTCAATATGTATATATCAGATGTACATATAGATAAGATAAAACTCTAATTCTATTTCTTTTTTTTCATCTCAAGAAGTCATTGATTGAACAATTAATGGATGATTCGCGGAGTTATATGATAACTTCTTCGGATTTGGAAAAGGGGTTAGAGTAAACTTGGCCGTTTTTCATGTTTAAACAAAACATGAGATGAGTCAAAAAATTCTAATTTATAGAAGTTTAAAACAAATGCACTAATCGTTTCGCTTACAGTGGAAAGAAAATATATAGTGTCATAATAACAATAACAGAACGGCTTTTCTTTTAGAAAAAAAATATAGACTATTTAGTCAAAATTAGGTTGGAAAGAATCTCCTATTATGCGTAGATTTTAGTTTAAAAATACAATTATGATAATGATTTATTACTCTAGTCCAGTACAATTTTGAAGACTTTTTTTTAAGTAAGGTAAGGCTTCGCAAAACGATCAATAAAGAATTGATACAGTTCGATTGCTCAATCGATTACTCAATTTAGTATTTGTAGTGCCCACAGCACTAGAGTCCACTCCTTCCCCATACTACAAGTGAAAGGGAAAATGTAAAGACGACCATTAAAGCAGCCCAAGCAAGACTTACTATATCCATGTGAATTATGTCCCCTATTTCTATGAAGGAATTATTCCATTATTATTTAATAATCATAGTGGAATCAATGGCACAGAGTCAAAATAGGATTCTGACTTAAGACTATTGATGAATCAAATTAATTCAATGAATACATTTGCAACAAGTTCAATATTTTAGGATTTCCGGTAGAATCAGGAAGTATTAAGTACAAGATGATACACGCGCCTTTTCTATAGATAACTATATATTCAGATACCTTATTTGATCTAAGCTTACTGTCTTTCTATGAAAGAATCGGTAGAACCCACTGCCACTATTACTACATACATATATTCTTTTTTTTTCATTTTTATCTTTACTCTATACTATAAGAGTTGACTAACTATTCTGATTGTATGTCTGAGCACTCATAGCCCTTCGTGAGTTTAAATACAAAGTATCTTCGTGCCTTTCCACAAGCCCTAAATTGATTTCCCATCATTGTATCCAATCTAATTTAATATCCAACATTGGGCTAGACTCAGATTTTAAGAAAAAAAGTTACAGTCTTTTCTAAAACCTATGCTATAGTTTCTAAAAATCAAGTATTGATATTGACACGCCCACTTAGTTCTTTGCCTACGCTTCTTGCGGAGCAATAATTCATCGAATTAGAGAATAAGAAATCAAAAATCTTTTGTTGATCAGGCGACACCCGGATTTGAACTGGGGATAAAGGATTTGCAGTCCCCCGCCTTACCACTTGGCCATGCCGCCAAATTCGATCCAAAATAAAATGGATAAAAATATTATCTATATTCTATTTCTAATACTAACTCTTTTTTTTTTTTATCTTGAATCCCGTTGTACTTAAAAACAAATTCCTTTTTTTTGTGGATCTGGTTTCTATTATTTTCTTCGATTTATTATATCTCAAAATATATATACATCATTTAAAAATTTCTCTTCTCGTTTCTTTTCTATTGAGAGTAAAATTCTGGCGAAAATGCAGGGCAAATTGGAACCATTAACAATTTACTTTAAATTAATCTTTAAATTGAAATTAGTGAATGGTTCTTCAATTTTTATCGGAGATCAAATTTTATTTCCTTGAATGGAAAAAGAAAATTTATTTATAACCGATTTATGACTAATCTCGGTTTTTTTCAATAAAAAAGACTTTTCAATTTCAATTATAACAACATATATGTGTATATGTAAACCCCAAAACACAAATTGTTACCCAGATACCGAGACGGGTCTCTCTCTTATGTACATATCCCTAGAGAGAATTCTCATGTTTCAATTTTTCATTGAAAAAATAGATTGAAATATTGAATAGAAAATACGAATTTTGGTGGAGTGTGATCCATGTTAATGTTGCCCCAGAAATTGCAAGATAAGGATGTGATATATGGATAGATAGCCGTATCAACATGTACTTAATAAATACAATACTATTTTTAGTATATTTATATTAAGTTACGCAATTCAAGCGTATTCTATAAATTTCCCTCACTACCAAAAAAAATCCGCCAATTCTTTTTTGAACATGAAATTTCATTTTTTGTGTTAAAAAAGGGGAAACTCTATACTACTTCTGATTATTCTGTCTTTATCTCATTTATATAGATATATAGAGAAGATTCAATATCAATCATTCCTTTTTGGGGTATCCCGTCGGATCGTAATATCATACTAATACGTTAGGTAGAAGTTGGATCAATTTTGATATTCTATACAAGGCTCCATAAGTGTAAGTAACAGAATTTTTTTTTCCAGAAATATTTTCTCAATTTATTTAGAATTTCGAAAATTTGAACTTGCGCCCAAAATGTTCTTTATTCCGCCGTCCCGTCCCCGTTCATACGTTTGAAATAGATATATGGAGTTGACTCAAATTTTATGTGATTCAGTAAACAGAATATACATTCTATTATTGCTAGGTCGATCCATATGGTTCGATGAATAGTGAATCAATAATTGAATTTTTTCAATAAAAAGAAATAGGAAACTTAAGATTAAGATGCTTCGGAATGGAAATGAGGGAATGTCCACAATACCTGGATTTAGTCAGATACAATTTGAGGGATTTTGTAGGTTCATTAATCAAGGTTTGACGGAAGAATTTCATAAGTTTCCAAAAATGGAAGATAGAGATCAAGAAATGGAATTTCAATTATTTGTGGAAAGGTATCAATTGGTGGAGCCCCTGATAAAGGAAAGAGATGCTGTGTATGAATCACTCACATATTCTTCTGAATTATATGTCCCTGCGGGAGTAATTTGGAAAACCGGTAGGGATATGCAACAACAAACTGTTTTTATTGGAAACATTCCTCTAATGAATTCCCTGGGAACCTCTATAGTAAATGGAATATACAGAATTGTGATTAATCAAATATTGCAAAGTCCCGGTATTTATTATCGTTCAGAATTGGATCATAACGGAAATTCTGTCTATACCAGCACTATAATATCAGATTGGGGAGGAAGATCGGAATTAGAAATTGATAGAAGAACAAGGATATGGGCACGTGTAAGTAGGAAACAAAAAATATCTATTCTAGTTTTATCATCAGCTATGGGTTCAAATCTAAGAGAAATTCTAGATAATGTTTGTTACCCTGAAATTTTCTTGTCTTTCTCGAATGATAAGGAGAAAAAAAAGATTGGATCAAAAGAAAATGCCATTTTGGAGTTTTATCAACAATTTGCTTGTGTCGGTGGGGATCCGGTATTTTCTGAGTCCTTATGTAAGGAATTACAAAAGAAATTTTTTCAACAAAGATGTGAATTAGGAAGGATTGGTCGACGAAATATGAACCGGAGACTGAATCTTGATATACCTCAGAACAATACATTTTTGTTACCACGAGATCTATTGGCTGCTGCGGATCATTTGGTCGGAATTAAATTTGGAATGGGTACATTTGACGATATGAATCACTTGAAAAATAAACGTATTCGCTCTGTAGCAGATCTGTTACAAGATCAATTCGGATTGGCTCTTGTTCGTTTAGAAAATTCGATTCGAGGAACTATATGTGGAGCAATCCGACATAAATTGATACCGACTCCTCAAAATTTGGTAACTTCAACTTCATTAACAACCACTTATGAATCCTTTTTTGGCCTACACCCTTTATCTCAAGTTTTGGATCGAACTAATCCATTGACACAAATTGTTCATGGGCGAAAATTGAGTTATTTGGGTCCTGGAGGATTGACGGGACGAACTGCTAGCTTTCGGATACGAGATATCCACCCGAGCCACTATGGGCGTATTTGCCCAATTGACACGTCTGAAGGAATCAATGTTGGACTTATTGGATCTTTAGCTATTCATGTGAGGATTGGTCCTTGGGGATCTATAGAGAGTCCGCTTTATGAAATGTCTGAGAGATCAAAAGAGGCACAGATAATTTATTTATCACCAAATAGAGATGAATATTATATGGTAGCCGCAGGAAATTCTTTGGCCTTGAATCGGGGTGTTCAAGAAGAACAAGTTGTTCCGGCTCGATACCGTCAAGAATTTTTGACTATTGCATGGGAACAGATTCGTTTTAGAAGTATTTTTCCTTTCCAATATTTTTCTATTGGAGCTTCCCTCATTCCGTTTATCGAGCATAATGATGCGAATCGGGCTTTAATGAGTTCTAATATGCAGCGCCAAGCAGTTCCTCTTTCTCGATCCGAGAAGTGCATTGTTGGAACTGGGCTGGAACGCCAAACGGCTCTAGATTCGGGGGTATCTGTTATAGCTGAACGTGAAGGAAAGATCATTTATACTGATACTCACAAGATCATTTTATCAAGTAATGGGGACACTATAAACATTCCATTAGTTATGTATCAACGTTCCAATAAAAATACTTGTATGCATCAAAAACCTCAGGTTCAGCAGAGTAAATGCATTAAAAAGGGGCAAATTTTAGCGGATGGGGCGGCTACAGTTGGTGGGGAACTCGCTTTAGGAAAAAACGTATTAGTAGCTTATATGCCGTGGGAAGGTTACAATTTTGAAGACGCAGTACTAATTAGCGAACGGCTGGTGTGTGAAGATATTTATACTTCTTTTCACATACGGAAATATGAAATTCAGACTCATGTGACAAGTCAAGGTCCCGAAAGAATTACTAAGGAAATACCCCATTTAGAGGCTCATTTACTCCGAAATTTAGACAGAAATGGAATTATAATGCTGGGATCTTGGATAGAAACCGGCGATATTTTAATAGGTAAATTAACACCTCAGATAGCGAACGAATCCTCGTATGCCCCCGAGGATAGATTATTACGAGCCATACTTGGCATTCAGGTATCCACTTCAAAAGAAACTTCTCTAAAACTACCTATAGGCGGAAGAGGTCGAGTTATTGATGTGAGATGGATCCAGAAAAAGGCGGGTTCCAGCTATAATCCAGAAAAGATTCGTGTATATATTTTACAGAAACGTGAAATCAAAGTGGGTGATAAAGTAGCTGGAAGACATGGGAATAAAGGTATCATTTCTAAAATTTTGTCTAGACAAGATATGCCCTACTTGCAAGATGGAACACCGGTTGATATGGTCTTCAATCCATTAGGAGTACCCTCACGAATGAATGTAGGACAGATATTTGAATGTTCGCTCGGGTTAGCAGGGGATCTACTAAAGAGACATTATAGAATAGCACCTTTTGATGAGAGATATGAGCAAGAGGCTTCGAGAAAACTAGTGTTTTCCGAATTATATGAAGCCGGTAAGCAAACAAAAAACCCATGGGTATTTGAACCCGAGTTTCCGGGAAAAAGCAGAATATTTGATGGAAGAACAGGAGATCCTTTTGAACAACCTGTTCTAATAGGCAAGTCCTATATCCTAAAATTAATTCATCAAGTTGATGATAAAATCCATGGACGTTCGAGTGGGCATTACGCACTTGTTACACAACAACCCCTTAGAGGAAGGGCCAAGCAAGGGGGGCAACGAGTAGGGGAAATGGAAGTTTGGGCTCTAGAGGGATTTGGTGTTGCTCATATTTTACAAGAGATGCTTACTTATAAATCTGATCATATTAGAGCTCGTCAAGAATTACTTGGTGCTACGATCATTGGAGGAACAGTACCTAATCCTGAGGATGCCCCAGAATCTTTTCGATTGCTCGTTCGAGAACTACGATCTTTGGCTCTGGAACTGAACCATTTCCTTGTATCTGAGAAGAATTTTCAGATTAATCGGAAGGAAGTTTGATCCGAATGAATCAGAATTTCTATTCTATGATCGACCGGTATAAACATCAACAACTTCGAATTGGATTAGTGTCTCCTCAACAAATAAGGGCTTGGGCCAACAAAATCCTACCAAATGGGGAGATAGTTGGAGAGGTGACAAAGCCCTATACTTTTCATTATAAAACCAATAAACCGGAAAAAGATGGATTGTTTTGTGAAAGAATTTCTGGACCCATAAAAAGTGGAATTTGTGCTTGTGGAAATTATCGAGTGATCGGAGCGGAAAAAGAGGACCCGAAATTTTGTGAAGAATGCGGGGTGGAATTTGTTGATTCTCGGATACGAAGATATCAAATGGGATACATCAAACTCGCATGTCCAGTAACTCATGTGTGGTATTTGAAACGACTTCCTAGTTATATCGCGAATCTTTTAGATAAGCCCCTTAAGGAATTAGAAGGCCTAGTATACTGCGATGTGTGATTTGATCGAAATTCGCATTTTACAGATTTGCACTACTAAACTGTCATCCCATTCAATCTGATTGGGATGCCCCCGACTCTGACATGGTTCTTGGAAGGAGTAACATGGAGCTCAGAATTATAGGTGTATTCAATATCCCCAAATGAAGGGGGAATTGATCCATGGTCGATTCCGTAACAGCTAAATAGGAATTGCTAGTTATACCTCGTGAAAAAAAAGATTTTTTAGTGGAATGTGCCATTCCATTTCTTTTAGAGAGAGGTTCTGTTAAAGCAAGTAAATATGACATGGTTACAGAAGTCTATTTATCGCATATATGCTTCAAGGGGCATAATGACATAGCCGTCGGGGTAAGTAGGGACCTAAAAGATCGAATGGAACGAAACGATATATAGAC